ATTTAATTGTTTTATACGAACCTTTTGCGATTTAAACCAGACGTAAAAATGACATTGCCATAAATTTAAAAAGTAAAATTGCCATTTATTCATCAGAAGAGACATATCTTTTGATGCCAGAATGAATTTTCCTTGATATCTAACATAATGTATGAAAGGATTCTTGAACAAACCAAGGATATCCTGAAAATGATTACCAAAGAGTTTTAGAATATGTTCGATTTTTCCATAGAAATCAATTCGTTCAAGAAGGACTCCAGAAGATGTCGATCGTAAATGAGAAGACTGGGTTCGGAGAAAAAAGAAGATGGATTCGTATCCACATACATGAGAATTATATAAGAATAAGAAAAATCTTGGATTCAAAATAGATTTTTTTAAACTATTCCTATTCCAATTACAATACTCGTAAAGACAGAACCGCAATAAATGCAAAGAAGAGGGATCTTTTACCCAGTAACGAAGGGTTTGAACCAAAATTTCCAAATGGATGGGGTGAGGTATTAGTACATCTAAGACATAATTTAAATATGATAATTTGTCCTCTAAAAAGGGAAATATTGAATGAATTGATTGTAAATTCTGAGATTTTACTAGCTGTTTTCCTTCGAAGGAGGATACTAATCTTAGGGACAAGGGAATTTCCAGAATCACTGCAAATATGGCCGATATCATTTGAAAATACAAATGATTCTTATGCCTAAAAAAAGGATTTTGGTTAAAATCATTAGTGGAAATAATCAAATGATTCTGTTGATACATTCGAAAAATTAAACGTTTCACAATTAGTGAACTAGATTTATTGTCATAACCCACAGTTTCTAACAAAACGAATCTATTTCTATTTAATCTAGTTAACCCATAATCATAAGAAAGTACATAAATATACTCCCGAAAAATAAGGGGGTATAGTAAATCTTGTTGCCGAGTTCTATCTAACTTGAAATATGCTTGAAATTCCTCCATTTGAATGGAAATTCAATTTCTAAACAGAAGGTAAAGTGTTTATTTATTTTCTTGGACTCTCAAATGATACATAGTGCGATACAGTCGAAACGAAGTATTAGGGTAAAAACCCAATAAATACCTCAGAGACAAATAGACTCGTCAACGGATTCTCTATCTTTTGTGCTATCTAATAGGTTTATAAAATAACAAAAGAAGATGATTCAAAATCCTTTATTTTTTCAACCCAATCGCTCTTTTGATTTTGGAAATATATATCTTTTCTATATCAATATACTGCTTCTTTTACACATCCATCTCCAACCCAACAACATAATAGGGAAAAACAAATAGTTAGGACTCATTAAAAAACAAATAGATAATCCACTCATGAAAAAAAAAGCCCTTCCCGCTTTAGGCACTAATATGTTTTTAACATTTAATTAGATCGGGTAATTATTCAAATTATGAACATAAGCTCGTTGCTTTTTGTTTCCCTTTAATTGGGGTCATAGGGTTTTTATACATCCATTTATTCACTTGACCCAACTTTGAATTTCTTAATTCAATTGATTTTGTTCTGCACTGAAAATTCAAACACTAGGTTGTTAGCGATTCGTAAATAACCAAAATATGTTATCCGAATTCTCCGTTGATACGACATGCTCTTTTTTCCAGTTATTCCTTTCCGGATCAGTCATGGTCTTACAAACTCTACCGCAGATATGGACGAATCCTTTTTTCATACAAATGTGTAAAAGATGCGAGTCGCACTTAAAAGCCGAGTACTCTACCGTTGAGTTAGCAACCCGAAAATAAAAAAAGTAATTCGAATGTGTAGATACAATCAGAATAAAAAAGAAAGAAAAAAATAGATCAAATTTGAATTTCGAGACGCAATCAAAACATGCAACTAAACTAGTAAGAAATCTAAGATATCTAATCGCTTTAAACTCAAAACTTCTCGTAATTATGAACAAACATAAAAAAAAGTGAATGGATCATAGATCATATATAAATACAATACATGAAATAAATGAAATTCTCAGATCAAAAATAGATAGAATCTATCAATAACAATAAGGATAAAAAGATAGAAATGTAAGGGGCCCCTCTTATTCTTATTTATCTTAATATGTTATTTCTATATGTTATTTCTATATTTTTTTGTTCACTCTAAACAAAAGGAGTTCGTGTATAATACCAAAAGAATTTCTTGTATCACAGAAAATCCAAAGACCCTATCATTTCAATGAAGTTATCATTTGAATGAAATAAAGGCGAAATCGAAATAAAGAAAAAAACCTATGTATGGGTCGGCGAAAAAGAAATCTATTTATCTATGATCGAATTATATTTGGTCGGTACATTGTTGTCAATATGATTGTGAATATTGAATATAACGAAAAGACTATAAAAAAAAATTCGAATAAAATTCGAATAATAATCTCATAAGTAATAAAATAAATAAACAAGTTTAATCCCTTATTTATTTTGTTAGTTCCGAATAAAACTACAATGAACGAAAACTACTCCTGTTAAGCGATTGACTTCTTTTCTGTATTTTTTTATCAAATCAATTTTCCTAAAATGGATTTTTAGGATTATAGAACATAGTATTCTTTAGTAGGTATACTAAATAGAAATAAGATAAGAAATAAAAAATAGGTAAGAATAGAGCAAAGAAGGGGGAAAGAAAAGAGTAGATCTAATTTGATAGAAAACTATATATAAGTCTTACGCACCCTCTTTTTTTTCTATTTCATTAATTTAATTGCGTTTGATTCAAACTAAATTCATTAAAAATGCCTGCCTTTTTTGAAATATCATGAACAGTTCCTGTAGGTTGAGCGCCTTTTTTAAGGAAATCGAGAATAGCCGGAAGATTTAAATAGGTTTGATTATTTATCGGATCATAAAAACCTACTTTCTGAAGATCTCTTCCTTCTCTTCGGGATCGAACATCAATTGCAACGATTCGATAAACGGCTCATTGGGATAGATTAAATGAATAATACCCCCCCTAGAAACGTATAAGAGGTTTTCTCCTCGTACGGCTCGAGAAAAAAATGATTAAATTGAGTAAAAGTTAGATCTATGCCTATATATAAAATTAGAATGTCAAATAGATTCCTAAAATGATCAATCAAATTAATTAGACATTTAAATCCTAAATCTTTTTTTTTTTCGAAGAAAAAAAACATTCGTACTCTCCTAACTCAAGTTGGATAGTTCTCTACTAGTTCAACAGAAAATCCTTAGATATTTCTTTTATCTTTTATTGAGTAGTCTCTAACCCCTTTCCCTTTTTTATGTCTGTCTCATTTCGAATCAATTTTTATTCTTCATTATAATCGAGTCTTTAAAACAATTGAAAAGGGGATTTACTTGTTTCAGGCTTCTTTATCCTTACTTTGAATCATTGGGTTTAGACATTACTTCGGTGATCTTTAATTGTTTAAAAAGGGGCAGCAACAAGCCCTTACTTTTGGTTATGATTTCTTTTTATCAAAGAATCATATAAACGCGTGATTCACGCATGATACACTTTTGATCCAAAGAATGGTCCAATTTCAAAAAAAAAATTCCTTTTTAATTGGAAAATTGTTTGAAACATATCCTTTCCTTTTTTATATCGAAAATATATTTACGAAGTTGTTCCAACTTATTGATTCGCACTAACCCTAGATCCTTACTCCTGAAAAAGGAATCAAAACTTTCTATTCGCCTCGAGCTACACCCTGGACTATATTTTGAAATTTACAACCTCCAAAAAAGTGGAGGATTCTAGTAAAAAAAAAATAGAATCAAAAATGTCGAGCCAAGAGCACCTTTAGTCCGATATAAAAAAAGTGGTGGATGTAAAAATCCACAAAAGATCATGTCCTTCAATTCAAGTCGCACGTTGCTTTCTACCACATCGTTTCAAACGAAGTTTTACCATAACATTTCTCTAGTTTGTAACCAATATGTAATTGATTCAATTATGGAATCATGAATAGTCATTGTTCAGTCCTTACCTAGTTTTTTCATTCTCTATGAATGAAATAGAAAATTTATGAAGAAAAAAAGTTTCCGTCAGAATGAAAATTAATCCCATATTGTATGTACGGAATATCTAACTATTTATAGAAATATCTATTTATATATATTTTTTGAATTCAAACTCTTGGAATCTCTGATTTCACCTTGTCCGAATCCCATACAAACAAAGAAATCTTAGTTGAACTCGGTTCAAATGATGAAAAAGAAATTCTTCTTCCTTTTCCTTCTGAATACTAAAAAAAAGAAACAAGAAAAAAGATTCTCTTCATTTCAATATTGGATTCTTAACCAAAAAATAGTTTAAAAAATCAATACAATATTTCTTCGATAATGAGTATACTCTGGGACGGAAGGATTCGAACCTCCGAATAGCGGGACCAAAACCCGTTGCCTTACCGCTTGGCTACGCCCCATTTCAATTTCTATTTAAGACTAATACCACACTATTATTATTAGTGGTTCTTCGTCAATTCAATTCCAGTCCAAATATCTATGAAATAGATTCGGTTGGTGCTAGGTTTTTGACACATGTAAATAGCAAATTAAACTGAATTTATTGATCATTATATAGAATTTAATTAAGATATTGTATGAAAGTACGATTTCTTCTATTCTCTTGTGAGAATAGAAGGATTTTTGATTGGGTAAGGTAAAAAAGTTTTTTTTAACTACAACCTTTATTTATTTTTTTTTTCACTTATATCAAGAATATATTAATAACTCAATCAAAATAAAATTATCCACAAGAAACAAATTTTTGTTATGCTTAACATATTTAATTTGATCTGTATCTGTTTGAATTCTGCCCTTTTTTCAAGTAGTTTTTTATTCGCCAAATTGCCTGAAGCCTACGCTTTTTTGAATCCAATCGTAGACGTTATGCCTGTAATACCTCTTCTCTTTTTTCTCTTAGCCTTTGTTTGGCAAGCAGCTGTAAGTTTTCGATGAGATCCTTAATCCTATCCTAGACAAATTAATGATTTATTCGCGAAAAAATTAGAACAATTGAAAAGATCTGAAAAGATCAACTAAATCTTAGAGTATGAACGAAGTCTCAATTCAAACATTGCAATTTTTTTGTAGGCATGCTAAACCTGGATCATCCCATTTCCTCATTTTGATCCCCTTTTCAATGAAAGAACCCTATTAGATTCGAGTCCAGTGCAAGACAGTATCTATTTTTTGGTATGAAAAGCTTTTGTAATATGAAAGACTCCACTATTATTTTCTTACAAATGAATTTATGAAAACTTTTTAGAGTTTCTTTCTAGAAATAATCAAAATCGCTTCATTTCTTTGTGTCAAAATCAAATATGTGGTATAAAAATAGAGAATAGATTCTCTATTTTATTTTTTTCAAAAAATAAAAAATAATATCTTGGAGATTGTGTAATGCTTACTCTCAAACTTTTTGTTTACACTGTAGTTATATTCTTTGTTTCTCTCTTCATCTTCGGATTCCTATCTAATGATCCAGGACGTAATCCTGGACGTGAAGAATAAAAAAAAAAAAGAAAGTTTTTTTTTGTATTAGAAATTTTCGAATCTTATTATGATTTTTTCTATTCCACATCATCAAAAAAGGAAAGAGAGGGATTCGAACCCTCGGTACGACTAACTCGTACAACGGATTAGCAATCCGACGCTTTAGTCCACTCAGCCATCTCTCCCAATCGAAAAACGATAATTACTATGTTAGATTACATAAAAAGTAATGCTTGAAAAAAGCCCTTCTCCACTTTTTTTTTACTTGCATAAATAGTTTTTTATAGATTTATCTATTTTTATTATATATAACTTTCTCAGAAATTTAAATTCCATTTAAATAAAAAATTTAGATAAAGAAAGGGCTCGAAAAGAGATATAAATAAAAATACAATAAACAAAAAACAAAGAATATTTGTTTGATTTAGTCTCGCCCAAACAAAATCGTTTTGATTTCCCCAGCCTGGCCTTTCAGCCGGGCTTTTTTTTTTTTTTGTTAGAAAAAAGAATCCTATGGAATTTTTTATTTTTAGATAAATTCGATAAAAAAGATTTATTTAATTTGAAATTGAAACAAAAAAATCTACTTGTTATTTACTTATAAAATAAACAGGATTTTTTTTTTCTCAATTGCTTTGTTCGACAAAAGGGCAATTATTATACAATAATTGCATTGTAGCGGGTATAGTTTAGTGGTAAAAGTGTGATTCGTTCTATTAAACCCCTGAATAGTTAAGGGGTCCCCCGGTTTAATTAATTTTCCGATCAAAAACTTTATTTCTTAAAAGGATTTAGTCCTTTACCTTTCAATGAAAGATTCAGGGAATACTATAAATTCTCGTGATTTGTATCCAAGGACAATTATCAATTGAAAAATTGGATTATGAAATTACGAAACAGAATTTTTGAATTGGATGACTTATTTCCAATTGAATAAGTATGAGAAGAGGATCCATGGATAAAGCTAGAAAACAGTCTTTCTAATCGTAACTAAATCTTCAGTTCTATCTTTGTTTTGGATAGAAGAAATTGAAGCAAAATAGCTATTAAACGATAACTTTGGTTTACTAGAGACATCGACATTTTATTTTGTTTTAGCTCGGTGGAAACACAACCCTTTTCCTAAGGATTCTATTAAATAGAAATATAGAACGAAGTAACTAGAAAGATTCTTCTAGTCTTCCTCTTCTATCTTCTAGAAGGATCATCTAGAAAGCAAATTGTCCTGAATGCATTCAGTCGGAAAAAAAGCTAACATAGATGGTATGCGTCGAATTTTTTTTCGTTCCCATCTTATTTATTTTTATATTTTATCTGGGAATTTATCCCATCTTCCATAAAGGAGCCGAATGAAACCAAAGTTTCATGTTCGGTTTTGAATTAGAGACGTTAAAACTAATGAATCAACGTCGACTATAACCCCTAGCCTTCCAAGCTAACGATGCGGGTTCGATTCCCGCTACCCGCTCTAGATTCCCCCTTTTGTCTTTTTTTTATTAGAAATAATTCTATCTTTTTCGGAATTGTGTATTCAATACACAATTCCGAAAAAGATCTCAACAATTCTTCCTATTCTTTGAACAATAGGAAAGGAAAATCAAAAAAATACGAAAAAAAAACTAGAAAAGCGTCCATTGTCTAATGGATAGGACAGAGGTCTTCTAAGCCTTTGGTATAGGTTCAAATCCTATTGGACGCAATTTATTTCTTATTTCTATATTTTTATGTTAAGAAATAAATCCTGATTTAAGATATATTTAATTATATTACTTTATATATATCTAAACTTTATTAGATATAATAAAAGTAATTTTTTTTTTTCAAAATCAAAATAAAGAATGATCGATTTCTTTTATTTAGTTATAATTGTTCCTGAAGTACAAAACGTTCCATTTGCTCCTGAATAGCTTCTTTCAAAATGGCTTCCGCTTCTTGAGTGAATGTCTTGGTAGAGGATATGATTTCTTGGAACTGCGGTTTATTGGTTTTTAAGTAAGTACGTAACTCAACGAGAAATTTCCTTAC